GGGTTTTGGAGACCCACGTTCTACCGAACTGAACTAAGAGCGCTTTCTTATCACAACGAAAAAGGCTGGAAATAAGGAGATTCTCTTTTTTTTACCCCAACAATTCTTGTATGTGTATACTATCATATATCATAAAATAGAAATTTATGTATGTCAAAATGAAATCGATCGAAAAAAAAAAAGATCTCGCGTTACTGCTGCTCTGAGCGGTAATTGGTAGGGATGACAGGATTTGAACCCGTGACATTTTGTACCCAAAACAAACGCGCTACCAAGCTGCGCTACATCCCTTTCAATTGGCCTACAATATCATTGTAAAGAATCCCTGTCTTGTTTTCCACATCCTTATTTTTTATTCCCTCTAGTGATATGCAAAATGGATCTTGCCTTTTCTTGTTTTTGGTCTCATATCATATACCATATAATAATAATTTATTATTATTTTTCTTGGGAATTCGCAGGTGTAAAGTGACCCATTTTCTGTTTTAAGAAAAAAAAAAAAAAGAAAATCAAATCTTATATACCGAATCATTGCGCATTTCAATTTGAATTAGGGATTCCGCGCACAAATACAAGTGGGCCTTTAACTACATATACATCTCTTACCATAATATATTCCAATAGGGAATACAAAAACAAAAAAGAAGGAGGATTTTCAATGCGAGATCTAAAAACATATCTTTCCGTGGCACCGGTACTAAGTACTCTATGGTTCGGGTCTTTAGCAGGGTTATTGATAGAAATCAACCGTTTATTCCCCGACGCATTGACATTTCCTTTTTTTTCATTCTAGTTATTGAACTGGAACGGGGTGAAGAAGATTCGAGCTAGAATCAAATATTTGTGACTAATCTCTCTTTCCCCTCTTTTCGTTTTTTTGTTTTACAATTAGAAAGAAGGAAAGCGAAAGAAAAAAGGTGGCTTCAACCTCAGCGAAACCCGGGTTCAGGCTCCGATTAAATTAATTATTAATTATCCAGTTAAAAGCAAATAGACAGGTAAAAGAAAACGGAAATCGAAATATGGCTAGGGTAAGAGTATCCTCCACTACAAGATCCTTAAATGAAATACTGGACTGCGATTTAGCAATATAGTTAGAAATTCTTGTATTACTTATTATTTTTTATTTTGATTTCCTATTTATTTACTATATTGATTGCAATAAAATCTTTATTTCATAAGTTTTTTTTGAGTGGTTAGCAACTTCTATTTTTTTGTCCCGTGCTTCTTATTCGTTGCGGGTCGGAAAATAGAAAAGTTGGGTGAATCAAAAACCCCAAGGAGGTTCATGGCCAAGGGTAAAGAGGTCCGAGTAAGGGTTATTTTGGAATGTACTAGTTGTGTTCGAAACGGTGTTAATAAGGAATCAAGGGGTATTTCCAGATATATTACTCAAAAGAATCGACACAATACACCCAGTCGATTGGAATTGATAAAATTCTGTCCCTATTGTTACAAGCATACACTTCATGGGGAGATAAAAAAATAGATAGAGTCAAGCCGCGTGCTTTTGTGTCACCCTTCCAAGGGACATGAAAAACTAATCTAGATATATATCTAGATTATTTCATATATTTTACTAAAAACAAATAAATAAATCTAGACAAACCAAATCCTATAATTGATTCTATAAATCATTTTTTGATTTCATCGAAATGGTATTTTAGGGATAAGGAATAAACAAATTATGGATAAAACCAAGCGACTCTTTCTTAAATCCAAGCGATCTTTTCGTAGGCGTTTGCCCCCGATCCAATCGGGGGATCGAATTGATTATAGAAACATGACTTTAATTAGTCGATTTCTTAGTGAACAAGGAAAAATATTATCTAGACGGGTGAATAGATTGACCTTAAAAGAACAACGATTAATTACTATTGCTATAAAACAAGCTCGTATTTTATCTTCGTTACCTTTTCTTAATAATGAGAAACAATTTGAAAGAAGTGGGTTGACCGCTAGACCTCCCGGTCTTAGAACCAGAAAAAAATAGGCTTACTCTTCAATTAAATAAAAATTCCAATCCGAACTCAAACACAGATGGATGTTTTGTTCAAAAAATCTGTGAAGCAGCCGTGCCGTAAGAAAAAAAAAAAGAATTGGGAAAGAAGAATAAAATCAATCTTTTTTTTTATTGAGCGTGTTCGCTCATTTTGACGACTTTATCATATTATTTCTACTCTACCTTCCTCTTACTGGAGTTCATTCTCCAGAGAACTCCGTTTAAAAATTATAATGGATTCCTTCCAATTTCCTTATTTTATAATCTCATTGGAAATCATATAAAGACAAGTCCTATTTGATATAGCTATTTGTGCAAGTATCTTACGATTAAGAACCAACTGCGCCTTATACAGATTGTATATTAATCTACTATAACTATAGGATACCTGATTTCCGCGAATTACTGCATTTATTCGGGTGATCCACAAACGACGAAAATCTCTTTTTTTCCTATCTCTATCGCGATGAGCCGAAACCAAAGCTCTTATTTTCTGTTGAGTAATTGTTCGGCTAAGTCGTGAATGAGCCCCGCGAAAGCTTGATACAAATAAACGCATTTTTGTTCTACGTCTCCGAGCTATATATCCTCGTCTAATTCTGGTCATTGAATAAATGAAACTTTGATGAATAACTAATTGATTTCCTTTCTTTCAGTTATTCTTTTCCCCTTTCCTAGTCTATTAATAACAAAACGGACTCTTCCAATTTATAAAATCAAAATTCCAATGGCTTTTGCTACTCTAACCTTCCCGACCACGCTTTTACCTTTTGTCGAGGCATTGGAAAGAAAATAGTAAAAAAAAAAACGAAAGTAGTAAATAGATAAAGAAATTGTGGGTTCCGTCGTCTCTATGATTACTTCTTAAACGGTGAGGCCCTCTCTATACACCGGAGCCACTTCCTTCATTTAATCAATTCTATTGGTAACTTGTACAGTTACCACTCTTCGGCTCTACCCATGAATTTTATAGTAATAGGTCTTTCATAACGAGATAGACCTTATACAGTAACGGTATTTAATTATGAAGATTGGTGGGGTAGCTGACCTTGTTAGTCCGTTCTTGCAAGAGTAGAAAGATAATCTTTCTGCTTTTTTATAGTATTTCCCCCGCTTAATGGATAACTATTTGTTACCAATGGGGAATTCTTTCTCACCTTAAATTAATTGCAAATTGAGGTGGTGGAATTTGCGCCAGTGGAAACCATAAATTTCATACACAATAGAAAGATATGATAGATCGATCTTTTTTTAGATAGTGAATGGAGTTCTTCTTCTTCTATTCTATCCGATTCACAGGTACTGATCATTGATACTTAAAAAAGGGTTTCTTTCTTTTGGTTTGTCTCAGCCCATGATTGAAACGAGTCGCACATACACCCTTGTACATGTTCCTCGGCGCTGAGGACATCCCCGCAGAGCGGGGGATTTGGTAACATTTCTGATTGGCTGTCTTGGGTTTCTAATAAGTTGTTTAATAGTTGGCATGCTGAATTATCCATTATGGGCTGGTTTAGATCGATCCTAACCGGATGATTATGAATTTCTTCTGTTTAATAGAATATTAAACCCTTAAGAAGTGACTGCTATGTTTTATCCAACCGCTACAAGATCAACAAGGCCATGAGCTTGGGCTTCTGTTGCTGACATAAAAGTATCCCTTTCCATGTCTTCGGATACAACCCATAAGGGCTTGCCCGATCTTTGTACATAAACCATTGTAAGGATTTCGCGCAGTCTCAGTAGTTCTTCCGTATCCAGGATAAATTCTCCCGTTTGTGCCCCATAAAAAGCGCCAATAGGTTGATGGATCATGACCCTGATGATATATTATAACATAATAAAAGGTTCCTCTATCTCGCACGATTCGGCGAGGGGAAGAGATAAAGAAAAAGATTGAATTGAACAACCGTACGGGCACTTTTTCGCATTGCATACGGCTCGCCAATGGAATTTGCTTTTTACCCTTCATCAAACAAGGATAAAAAGGGGGTTCTATTATACCCAGATGGGTAAATGACCCAATTACCACCCTTCTTTTTTTTTGAGGAGTTCAAAAATACTATGATGGCTCCGTTGCTTTATATATTTATTTCTTTTGTGATTCAGCAATCCCAAAGTTTCTTTTTTTTTTTTTTTCAAATCAAAATAAAAAAAGAAATAAATCAAAAATAATCTTCTTTTTTTTATTTTCGTACTCTTTCATACCATAAATCTTGTGAATTGTTAATTGTTAAGAACCTTCCGGTGTGAAAAAGGTGTGTGGCGCTGCAATAGGCCTCCGATAGGTAAGATAAACTCGGAATACCCCTTCTTTATCTCATACTACTGCTTCGATACATAATCAAATATTTTGAAAAAAAAAAAACACTAACAATTTTCATATCGAATTCGAAGTGCCATGCTATTATTACTTAATATTAAGAATTCATATGGCGAAGGCATAGTCTTCTTTTTTCTCTCAAATAAAAAACTCATTGGCGCCAAGCGTGAGGGAATGCTAGACGTTTGGTACTTGCTCCGGCGGCCAGGAGAAAAGACCCCATGGAGGCGGCCAATCCCATGCATATTGTCTGTACATCGGGTCGCACAAATTGCATAGTATCATAAATTGCTATCCCGGGTATTACCCATCCGCCAGGAGAGTTGATAAATAAATACAAATCCTTGGTCTCGTTCTCTATACTGAGATATACCATAATACCAATAAGTTGATTCGAGATATCGCTCTCAACCATTTGACCTAAAAAAAGTAATCTTTCTCGATAAAGTCGGTTGATTAGGATAAAACAGTATCCCTTCGGAGCCGTACAGGCATCTTTTGATGCATACGGTTCAACAAAACTTGCGAAAAACGAATCAATGTGTAGCTCCTAGCCCCTTTCCTTTCTTTTTTCCTCGCTTCTATCGAGGGGCTTTTCTTCCGGTTTTCAAGAACGCTGAGTTTAGCCGGTTTCCTAGACCTATAATATTCTAATATAAAAAAGAAATTCACTAAACTTATCGAACTAACTTTTCATTGATGTATTTTTTCATCGAGATCCGATCCAAAAATCACGATGCCATTTTCTTGTTCCTGAATTGAATGGGCTTCTTCCATTTTTTTAGGTTTAGGCTCTACTCCGAGTAAGGATTCGCCCGATTTTGATTTGCACATATAGGACAAATGCCCCCAATACCACGTCTCTTTTTTGCTATGACTTACCCCTTTTTTAATTCATTTCTTTCATGTCTTCCGCCAAATATTTGACATATTCATCATATTTAGCATTCCGTTGATTAACGTTTGAGATCGCTTTTCGAATAAAGGAATCGTTTATGATATAAGTAATAATCATAGATATATTACCAATTGGGTTTTTCTAAACGGAGCCTGGATACCTCATTTTATTGGTCCAGCCAAGACGACCATAAAATTGATTTCTTGCTAATATTAATCTGGATGCTTCCTCACGAAATAGATCTAATTGCACTTCATTGCATTTCACGCTACAAATTTTTGATAATTCAATCAATTTTATGGGCGAAACAGAGGATATCTCGATCGGGGGAGAGAACGGGGAAATCCCATATGACCCAATAGATCTGACAAGTCGCACTATATGTCAACCCAAGATGGATGCTTGTCCCCGGGACTTCGATAAGGTACTTTTGGAACACCAATAGGCATAAAATGAAAGAAAAAAGAATTAAGTACTCTAGTTCACTTTGATGTGGAAGCGTAATAATGGGCTTCTTGTCTTAATACTAGTGGCCGTTATCTTAGTTTATACATAGATTGACGAAGTTCATAAAATAAAGGAAAATTCTTACGAATAAGTCTTTTGAATGATGACCAAATATGGATACATTCGCTCATAGAAAAGGGAATCAACCCCCATTGCGTATTGGTACTTATCGAGTATAGAATAGATCTGCTTCTCTTTTTTCCTACGAACCGAACTCTTCCATTATTACTAAAAGAATAGAACAAATATTAATATTAATCCCTTTTTCGAGATAATCCCCTGAAAAAAGGGGTACATAGCATAGTTTTTTTCAATGCAATAAAGTTACATAGTGTCTATTTTTTATTAATAAAGGGGTAGTCCCATGGGTTTGCCTTGGTATCGTGTTCATACCGTCGTATTGAATGATCCCGGTCGTTTGATTGCTGTCCATATAATGCATACAGCCCTGGTTGCGGGTTGGGCCGGTTCAATGGCTCTATATGAATTAGCTGTTTTTGATCCCTCCGATCCAGTTCTTGATCCAATGTGGAGACAAGGCATGTTCGTTATACCCTTCATGACTCGTTTAGGAATAACCGATTCATGGGGTGGTTGGAGTATTACAGGGGGGACAGTAACGAATCCGGGTATTTGGAGTTACGAAGGTGTAGCGGGGGCACATATTGTGTTTTCCGGATTGTGCTTCTTGGCAGCTATCTGGCATTGGGTGTATTGGGATCTAGCAATATTTGTTGATGACCGTACAGGAAAACGTTCTTTGGATTTGCCTAAAATCTTTGGAATTCATTTATTTCTCTCAGGAGTGGCTTGCTTTGGTTTTGGGACATTTCATGTAACAGGATTGTATGGTCCTGGAATATGGGTGTCTGATCCGTATGGACTAACTGGAAAGGTACAATCTGTAAATCCAGCATGGGGTGTGGAAGGTTTTGATCCTTTTGTTCCAGGAGGAATAGCCTCTCATCATATTGCGGCAGGGACATTGGGCATATTAGCAGGCTTATTCCATCTCAGCGTCCGCCCGCCACAAYGCTTATACAAAGGATTACGTATGGGCAATATTGAAACCGTTCTTTCCAGCAGCATCGCTGCTGTCTTTTTTGCAGCGTTTGTTGTTGCTGGAACTATGTGGTATGGGTCAGCAACTACCCCCATCGAATTATTTGGTCCCACCCGTTATCAATGGGATCAGGGATACTTTCAGCAAGAAATATATCGAAGAGTCAGTGCTGGACTAGCCGAAAATCAAAGTTTATCAGAAGCTTGGTCTAAAATTCCTGAAAAATTAGCTTTTTATGATTACATCGGAAATAATCCTGCGAAAGGGGGATTATTCAGAGCGGGTTCAATGGATAACGGGGATGGAATAGCTGTCGGGTGGTTAGGACACCCTATATTTAGAGATAAAGAAGGGCGTGAACTTTTTGTACGTCGTATGCCTACTTTTTTTGAAACATTTCCAGTTGTTTTGGTAGACGGAGATGGAATTGTTAGAGCCGACGTTCCTTTTCGAAGGGCAGAATCGAAGTATAGTGTCGAACAAGTAGGTGTAACCGTTGAGTTCTATGGTGGCGAGCTGAATGGCGTGAGTTATAGTGATCCTGCTACTGTGAAAAAATATGCTAGACGTGCTCAATTGGGTGAAATTTTTGAATTAGATCGTGCTACTTTGAAATCCGATGGTGTTTTTCGTAGCAGCCCAAGGGGCTGGTTTACGTTTGGACACGCTTCATTTGCTCTGCTTTTCTTCTTCGGACACATTTGGCATGGTGCTAGAACCTTGTTCAGAGATGTTTTTGCTGGTATTGACCCGGATTTGGACGCTCAAGTGGAATTTGGAGTATTCCAAAAACTTGGAGATCCAACTACAAGAAGACAAGTAGTCTGATGCAGCATTGCTCTACTATTTTAGTTTCTCGCTTCTGCTTCTATTTTCGATTTGTGCTTTTTATTTAAAATAAGGTATAAGGTACTGGAGAAATATGGATTTAAATCGCCGCCCTTTTTGATTCTTTTTTTCTTTAATCCGGGGGATGATCCCAAATAAACAGGTATGGAAGCTATAATTGGAAACCACGATCGAATTTATGGAAGCATTGGTTTATACATTCCTCTTAGTCTCGACTCTAGGGATCATTTTTTTCGCTATCTTTTTTCGAGAACCGCCTAAAGTTCCAACTAAAAAAACAAAATGATTTTTTTTTTATCTCAATTGAAGTAATGGGCCTCCCAATATCGGGAGGCCCGTTACTTCTACTTCAACTAGTCCCCGTGTTCCTCGAATGGATCTCTTAGTTGTTGAGAGGGTTGCCCAAAAGCAGTATATAAGGCGTACCCAGTAAAACTTACAAGTAACCCAGATATAGAGATGGCGACTAGGGTTGCTGTTTCCATTATTATAGAATTTCAAGACCACACTGGATCCATGATAAGATCGTTTATTTACAACGGAATGGTATACAAAGTCAACAGATCTCAATCAATACAAAATAGGATTTATGGCTACACAAACAGTTGAGGGTAGTTCTAGAGCTCGTCCAAAAAGAACTTCTGCAGGGGGCTTGTTGAAACCCTTGAATTCGGAATATGGTAAAGTAGCTCCTGGATGGGGAACTACTCCTTTGATGGGAGTCGCAATGGCTTTATTTGCGGTATTCCTATCTATTATTTTGGAGATTTATAATTCGTCCGTTTTACTGGACGGAATTTCACTGAATTAGAATGAAATTTACAAGAATCACAAAATACTACCTTTTAAATAAGCATTTAGGTATCGGATTTTGATTTTAGTTGATTGGTAGTTCGACCGCGAATTTTTTATTTCTGTATTTCCGGAATATGAGTGTGCGACTTGTTCGAATTGATCCTATTGATAGTACAGAGCATAGATCTGTCGTCTTGATCGAGATGGCTTTACTCCGTCGGATATTCATTCGAGTATCTGGAGCACGGAATATATGAAATAGATCACGAAGTATTCGAACTATGATTCATACTTAATATTCAGACCCCTTGGCCGGATTCAAAAAATTTTTCCAAAGACAAAATTTTCAATTGCAAGATTTTTCTTCTTTCAAATTCCCCATTTCTGCTTTTATTTTACTCAAAGCACAAACTTGAATAAATGATGATCCAAGGATTCTTACTCATGGAATCTTTGGACTTAGTTTGAAGGTTTTATTGAATCATCGTGGTTCTAGTATGAATCTGAGGTTTCAATTGATTCATAGGGTCTTAACAAGAAAATTCCTATCAATAATAAAGAAAACAAAAGTCAAGCTGCATTACATACAACTCAAAATAACAAATCAAAGAAAATGAAATAGGTAAATAGAAGATTCAAGAGGCCTGTAACGATCAACATAAAGATAAGCGCGTCGACTTGATTTTTTGGCATTCTAATTATAACCACAAAGAAAAGCTTTCTTATTTTGATTCTTTCGTATTTTTAGATAAGATTGAATCAAAAAATTAAGAAGTTTCCAATTTTATATTCCATACCAGTATTGGGGTGGTTTTGTTTGAGCCGTACGAGATAAAATTCTCATATACGGTTCTCAGAGGGGAGTTCTCTTGGTTTACCTATCTCAATAAAGTCTACGATTGGTTCGAAGAACGTCTCGAGATTCAGGCGATTGCAGATGATATAACTAGTAAATACGTTCCTCCTCATGTCAACATATTTTATTGTCTGGGAGGAATTACGCTCACTTGTTTTTTAGTACAAGTAGCTACAGGGTTTGCTATGACTTTTTACTACCGCCCGACCGTTACTGAGGCTTTTGCCTCTGTTCAATACATAATGACGGAAGTTAACTTCGGGTGGTTAATTCGATCGGTTCATCGATGGTCGGCAAGTATGATGGTCCTAATGACAATCCTGCACGTATTTCGCGTGTATCTCACCGGGGGTTTTAAAAAACCCCGCGAATTGACTTGGGTTACAGGTGTGGTTCTGGCTGTATTGACCGCATCTTTTGGTGTAACAGGTTATTCTTTACCTTGGGACCAAATTGGATATTGGGCAGTAAAAATTGTAACAGGCGTGCCCGAAGCAATTCCGGTAATAGGATCGCCTTTGGTAGAGTTATTACGCGGAAGTGCTAGTGTGGGACAGTCCACTTTGACTCGTTTTTATAGTTTACACACTTTTGTATTACCTCTTCTTACTGCCGTATTTATGTTAATGCATTTCCTAATGATACGTAAACAAGGTATTTCTGGCCCTTTATAAAATTATACAAAATCTAGATTATAGCGATTTGTA